GTGAACCGGCGGATCCATTTGCAACTCCTTTGGAAATATTACCCGAATGGTACTTCTTTCCCGTATTTCAAATACTTCGCACAGTACCAAATAAGTTATTGGGTGTTCTTTTAATGGTTTCAGTACCAATGGGATTATTAATAGTACCCTTTTTGGAGAATGTTAATAAATTCCAAAATCCATTTCGTCGTCCAGTAGCTACAACAGTCTTTTTGATTGGTACCGCAGTAGCTCTTTGGTTAGGTATTGGGGCAACATTACCTATTGATAAATCTATAACTTTAGGTCTTTTTCAAATTTGATTCAACCATAAAATACTAGGATGTAGGTATCTAGGGATAGTCGTTTCTAAAGTGAGCCTTCCCTAGATACATGAATTTTCTTATGATCTATTCTGCGAAAATATGGATTGTGACAAAGAAAATATTTATAAAAAAGTCCCCCCCCTTTTTTTTATAAAACGAATATGAAACAATTCCAATAGATTTAAAATGAAAACTTATTCTTAGGTAAATTGATTGAGAAATGCTTATGTATAGTGTCCCATATTTGTTTTACATCTTCTATGTGAAAATATTCAATTCTCATAAGATCTTCTTGACTGTTACTCAAAAGGTCCAATAATGTATGTATATTGGACCTTTTGAGACAATTATAGATCCTGGAGGGTAGTTCTGATTGGTCAATAAAAATACATTTCAATGGAATTCCCTTTTTGTTTTTCGTTAGATTAGTTAATCTATCTTGAAAGGTAAAAAAGGGTAGAGTAAATCTCTTTTTATTTTGCTCGAAATGAATGTTATATTCCTCCGCATATAGAAAAGGAATAAATAAATCAATCAAATTACGAGAAGCTTCATAAAGTGCTTCCTTAGGAGTTAAACTTCCATTCGTCCATATTTCTAGAAAGAGTATTTCTTGTTTTTCATTCCCATTCCCATAAGAATGAATACTATGATTCGCATTTCGAACAGGCATGGATACAGCATCTATAGGATAACTTCCATCTTGAGAGTGGTTTGTGGGGTTTATACGATATCCACAATCTCTCTTGATTTGTAATCCAATACACAAATCAATGGGTTCCGTGAGGTTAGCTATATGCTGTGTTGTGTCAACTATTTCTACAGAAGGTGGTAAGATGATATCTTGGGCCGTTACGTATCTAGGACCTCTGACGAAAATGGATGCGTCTCTAACTCCATACAGATTACTTCTCAATACAATTTCTTTCAAATTTATTAAAATTTCATGTACTGATTCTTCAATACCTACTATTGTAGAATATTCATGCGACACCTTCTCAGATTTTGCATGTGTGATACATGTTCCTTCTATTTCTCCAAGTAAAGCCCTTCGCATGGCAATACCTATGGTATCGGCTTGACCTTTCATAAGCGGGGACAGAATGAAACGACCATAATAAAGACGCTTACTGTCTACTCTTGATTCAACACATTTCCACTGTAGTGTTCGAGTGGATCCTGCTAGTTCCTCTCGAACCATAATAATATTATTATTTGATCAGATTATTGAATCATTTATTTCTCTTGAAATACGTTTAATTCTTATTTCTACACACGTCTTTTTTTAGGGGGTCGACATCCATTATGTGGCATAGGTGTTACATCACGTACGAAACTTAATAGTATACCACTTCTACGAATGGCTCGTAATGCTGCATCTCTTCCGAGACCAGGACCCTTTATCATAACTTCGGCTCGTTGCATACCCTGATCAACCACTGTACGAATAGCATTTACAGCAGCAGCTTGAGCAGCGTAAGGTGTCCCCCTTCTTGTGCCTTTGAATCCAGAAGTACCAGCGGAGGCCCAAGAAACCACTTGACCTCGCACATCTGTAATAGTTACAATGGTATTGTTGAAACTCGCTTGAACATAAATAACTCCTTTTGGTATTCGACGTTCATTCTTACGTGAACCAATACGCCCATTCCTACGTGAATCGGTTTTTGATATAGGTTTTGCCATATTTTATTGTCTCATAACTATGAATTCGAAATATACAGAAAGATATGGAAATATCCATTTCATGTTAAAACATTTATTTTTACATTTTTACCTCGTCCTTCCTTTAGAAAGTTTTTTTTAGAAGGATTATCCTTGTCTCTGTTTATGTCTCGGATTGGAACAAATCACTATAATTCGTCCGCGCCTACGGCTCAGCCGACATTTTTCACAAATTTTACGAATCGAAGCCCTTATTTTCATATATCTCACTCCTTATCTTAATTCCAAATCTATTCTTTGTTTGGAAGAAAATGAAGTCTCTTGTGTTTTTTAACTTTGAACTGTATTTCCATGAAAGGAATGTTTTCAAAAATGATCTAATCATTCAAATCTTTGCTGCGAAGTCTATAAATTATACGCCCCCTGGTTGAATCATATCGACTTATTTCGATTTTGACTCTATCTCCCGGTAATATCCGTATAAAACTGCGCCGGATCCTACCTGAAATATAACCTAGAATTAGATCCTCATTATCTAAACGGACCCGGAACATACCGTTGGGAAGTGATTCAGTAATTAAACCCTCATGAATCAATTTTTGTTCTTTCATTCTAGATAACCCCCTTGAAGTATCAATTATATGGAGGAAGAGTTATATAACTCACTTTTCTTCTCTATTTCACAAATAGGAAGTTAGAGATAAAATTAGGATATCTGAGTGGGATCACCATATATAACACAAAATTTCTCCTCCAATTCTTTCTAGTCTAGCTTCTCGATCTGTCATTATGCCTCGAGAAGTAGAAAGAATTACAATCCCTATTCCACCTAAAATCTTAGGAATTTGTTGATAGTTGGAATAGATTCGTAGACCAGGTCGACTGATACGTTTTAAAATAGTTCTATATATTCCTTTCCTAGTTCTTCTATGTCGCAAGGTTGAAACCAAGAAATATTTGTTCCTTTCCTGATGTTTTCGAACATTTTCAATAAAACCTTCTCGTAGGAGTATTTTAACAATGTTTTCGGTTATATTAGTAGATATTATTTTAATCGTTCCGTTTTTCCCCATGTCAGCATTTCTTATAGAAGTTATTATATCAGCAATGGCGTCCCTACCCATGACGAATTATAATTATTGGTGCTTCTTAATTTTGATATAATCAACATGTTTTTTTGTTTGAATTATTCAATTATTCAAAGTATATGCGTGATACACGATCGACTAATTTGATCCATTTCATTCCGATATCCTACTATAACTAAATCATAGTTTCATTTACTAGTATTTATAATACTTCAGGAGCTAATGAAACTATTTTAGTAAAATTGAATTGTCTCAATTCCCGAGCAATCGCACCAAAAACTCGAGTTCCTTGTGGATTTCCTTCTTGATCAATGACAACCGCTGCATTGTCATCATATCGTATTATCATCCCGTTGTCACGTTTGAGTTCTTTACGTGTACGTACAATTACAGCTCTAATTATTTCTGATCTTTCTAGAGGCATATTTGGAACTGCTTCTTTGATTACAGCAACAATAATGTCACCGATATGAGCATATCGGTGATTACTAGCCCCTATGATTCGAATACACATCAATTTTCGAGCTCCGCTGTTATCCGCTACATTCAAAAGAGTCTGAGGTTGAATCATATCATTTTTATTGGAATCCGTTATTTCAATGTATAGGATGATAAAAAAAAAAGAAATAGTGTTTGTCTAGAAACCAGAAAGAAATAAGTAAATCGTGCTTTTTTTATCCTCAATACCCCCTTTTGTTTTCTACATCTCTATAACTGAAATAATAAATTGAGTTCGTATAGGCATTTTGCACGCAGCTATTTCAATAGCTACTCTGGCTACAGTTTCTGGTACTCCGCCCATTTCATAAAGTATTCGACCTGGTTTAACAACGGATACCCAATATTCGGGGGATCCCTTCCCTGAACCCATACGTGTTTCCGTAGGTCTTACTGTAATGGGTTTGTCGGGAAATATACGTACCCATATTTTTCCACCACGACGCACATATCGTGTCATTGCTCTTCGCCCTGCTTCTATTTGTCTAGCTGTGATCCAAGCGGGTTCAAGTGCCTGAAGAGCGTATTTGCCGAAACAAATACGATTGCCTCGACAAGATATTCCCTTCATTCTTCCTCTATGTTGCTTACGAAATCTGGTTCTTTTGGGGTTATAGTAGATGGTTCTTCTTTCTTAATCCCATCTCTACTACAGAACCGGACATGAGAGTTTCTTCTCATCCAGCTCCTCGCGAAGGAAAGGGTTCAATAATATTACAGATACATATGTATTTAATAAATAATACACTAAGTAATGGGATTTTATTTATATTGAATTTTTTACATGGCAAGCTGTATATCAGTTAGATGTGTATATTTATAGATATAGATAATGCTTTTTTTTACTCCTATCGAATCTCGAATCAAGCAAGACAATATTGTAAAATACAAAAAATAAAGCTTTCGCGGGCGAATATTGACTCTTTCCTGTTTCATCCCTAAGCCTAAGGTTAATCCATGACCTCTCAGAGTAAATCAATTTGTTCTTGGTTCGTTCCGCCATCCTGCCCAATGAATGATTAGGATTCCATTAAAAAAGGAATCCTATGTAGTCACAGGTTTTGTCGTTCCCATAGCTTCTCCCTTAATGGTTAGGCTTGAACTCTGCAATGGAGCTCGACAAAAAATGCATTCCTGAGTCAATCTACTCAGTTTGTATTAACCCGAGGCTCTTTATTATTATTTTTCTGAATACTAATGCTTTATCACATTGCCTTTTATGGGGTGATTCATAGACCATACATATTGGAATCATATATCAATGATATTTTTGTTCTCTCTTTCTATCACCTTTCCATTTATCTACATCCCTTGATTTTTGCTTCAAAAAATAGATAAATATGATTATCCATTTTTTTTTTTAGATTATCTATTTTTTTATGGAATTTCAGTTGTTACAACTATATGATTGATTCAGTCATATAGTGACTGTTTCTTGGAATCT